TAATACCAATTCTAATAATAGGGATACTTTTTTCGATGTTAGGGACATTCGGAGTTTCATCTCTGATGACATCTTTTTAGTTAGAGATCGTAATGGTAACAGTTATTCGATATATTTTAATATTGAAAATTTTATTTTCGAGATTGACAACGACCGCTCTTTTATGAATGAACTAGAAAGTGCCTTTTATAGTTATCTGAATAATGGTTCTCAAAGTGACAATCACTACTACGATCGTTATATGTATGATACTCAATATAGTTGGAATAATCACATTTTTAATTGTATTGATAGTTATCTTCGTTCTGAAATCAGTATTGATAATTACATTTCAGGCGGTAGCGACAATTACAGCGACAGTTACATGTATAGTTACATTTGTAATGAAAGTGTAAATAGTAGTGACAACGAGAGTTTCAGTATAAGAATTAGCACAAATAGAAGCGATTTCAATATGAGAAGAAGATATAATGATCTCGATATAAATAAAAAATACAGGCATTTGTGGGTTCAATGCGAAAGTTGTTATGGGTTAAATTATAAGAAATTTTTTAAGTCAAAACTAAATGTTTGTGAACAATGCGGATATCATTTGAAAATGAGCAGTTCAGATAGAATCGAGCTTTCGGTTGATCCGGGCACTTGGGATCCTATGAATGAAGACATGGTTTCTATGGACCCCATTGAATTTCATTCAGAAGAGGAACCTTATAAAGATCGTATCGATTCTTATCAAAGAAAAACAGGGTTAACCGAGGCTATTCAAACAGGCATAGGTCAACTAAATGGTATTCCCATAGCTATTGGGGTTATGGATTTTCAGTTCATGGGGGGCAGTATGGGATCCGTAGTAGGCGAGAAAATTACCCGTTTGATCGAGCATGCGAGTCGTAAAGCTCTCCCTCTTATTATAGTTTGTGCTTCGGGAGGAGCGCGCATGCAAGAAGGCAGTTTGAGCTTGATGCAAATGGCTAAAATCTCTTCCGCTTCATATAATTATCAATCAAATAAAAAGTTATTCTATGTATCAATCCTTACATCTCCTACAACCGGTGGGGTGACTGCAAGTTTTGGTATGTTGGGAGATATCATTATTGCCGAGCCTAATGCCTACATTGCATTTGCGGGTAAACGAGTAATTGAACAAACATTGAATAAGACAGTACCTGATGGTTCCCAGGCGGCTGAGTATTTATTCCATAAAGGCTTATTGGACTCAATCGTACCACGTAATCTTTTAAAAAGTGTTCTGAGTGAGTTATTTCAACTTCACGGTTTCTTTCCCTTAAATCAAAATTCAATCAAGTAGAGCATTCAATTAAGTTATTTTTTGGGGGGCAAAGAAATATTTTAGTTATCAGTAAAGAAAAAAAGAAGAGTTCGTTTTCATTACGGGCATAAGATCCATAGACAAATCAGAAGTTTCGGGCACTTTTTTTCCCAAAAATCTGTATTTTATACCTATAATTGGTACTATATTCCTGATTAGAAATCAGGAAGTTTCGATCAACAGGATAAAAGAAAGAATGCATCCTTTTTTTGTTTTGACAAAATTTTATTTTATGAAGAATAAATAATTTCATATTATCCTCTTACGTATTATAGAGATAGAAAAATTCAAAAAGAGAAAATTGTAGAATAGAAATCGTGCATATTTCGATATCTCCCGCGAGAATTCATATTTAGTTCTACATTCCTTGCACTTATTATTCTATACTTATAATAGATATACTTATCATAAGATATCTTTATAACAGGTACAAATTTTAAATCGAGGTATCCATTCTATGACAACTTTTGATTTACCCTCTATTTTTGTGCCTTTAGTGGGCCTAGTTTTCCCGGCAATTGCAATGGCTTCTTTATTTCTTCATGTTCAAAAAAATAAGATTGTCTAGATCCCTATGAAGCAGCCGCTTTTATATCTAACCAATTTGATGAATTATTTCTAATGGTTCACATCATAATAGTGCTAGTTGATGAGAGTTACTTCGGGAACAAAAAAGTAAAGTAAAATTCATTTGGGTTATTCTCTCAATTCCAATAAAATGCAACTTGATCTAGTATGAACTGGCGCTCAGAACGTATATGGATAGAACTTATAACGGGGTCTCGAAAAACAAGTAATTTCTGCTGGGCCTGTATCCTCCTTTTAGGTTCACTAGGATTCTTATTGGTTGGAACTTCTAGTTATCTTGGTAGGAATCTGATATCCTTATTCCCGTCTCAGGAAATTCTATTTTTTCCACAAGGCATCGTTATGTCTTTCTACGGGATCGCGGGTCTGTTCATTAGCTCCTATTTGTGGTGCACTATTTCGTGGAATGTAGGTAGTGGTTATGACCGATTCGATCGAAAAGAAGGAATAGTGTGTATTTTTCGTTGGGGATTTCCTGGAATAAATCGTCGTATCTTCCTTCGATTCCTTATGAGGGATGTACAGTCGATTAGAATCGAAATTAAAGAGGGTCTTTTTCCTCGTCGTGTCCTTTATATGGAAATCAGAGGCCAGGGAGCCATTCCCTTGACTCGGACTGATGAGAACCTAACTCCACGAGAAATTGAACAAAAAGCAGCGGAATTGGCCTATTTCTTGCGCGTACCGATTGAAGTATTTTGAAATGAACTGCGAAAAATTAATGTTTTGTTAGCATGGAGGAGGGGACTAAGGAATCTTCATTTTATAGAACTTAACTTAAGTTTTTTCAGAACACTCATTCAAGCAAAAGGGGATGTCTATGGAATACACAGAAAACGAAACTTTTTTTGTTTCCACAAAAAAACTAAATTCTTTCAGACTAGTAACAAGTCTAAGAAGTATGGGTTCATCATATATCTCAGAACATTTCAGAATATAATCCAGAATTCGTCTTTTTTTGGGGTCCCATTATTTTATTTTGAATTGGTACGTTAGATACAGATGGATTCTATATTGTAAATAACCCCTCTTTTTTCAATAAAATTTTTTATTCATTCGAAGCAAACCCTTATTCTTATTTCTATATTATTTCTTGATCTAAGGACTAACCAATATATGAAAAATAAAAAAGGAGGCGTAGATCCATAGGTTCGATACCTTGTTATAGAACTCATGCTTCATAGAAATATTCGATCGGATAGAGTCGACGAAAGAGGTGGTTTCATTAGTAATTTACAGATTAAAAATGCCACAAAAGAAAACATTCACTACCCTCGCATATCTTGCATCTATTATATTTTTACCCTGGTGGGTTTCTCTCTCATTAAAAAAATTTTTGGAATCCTGGTTTACAAATTGGTGGAATATTAGGCAACCGGAAACGTTTTTGAATGATATTAAAGAAAAGAATCTTCTAGAAAAATTCATAGAATTAGAAGAACTTTTCTTTTTGGACGAAATGATAAAGGAGTACCCGGAGACACATATACAAAAGCTCCGTATAGGAATCCACAAAGAAACGATACAATTGGTCAAGATGCACAATGAGGGTCATATTCATAGCATTTTGCACTTCTCGACAAATATAATCTGTTTCGCTATTCTAAGTGGTTATTCTATTCTGGGTAATGAAGAACTTCTCGTTCTTAATTCTTGGGTAAAAGAATTCCTCTACAACTTAAGTGACACAATAAAAGCTTTTTCTATTCTTTTATTAACTGATTTATGTATCGGATTCCATTCGCCTCATGGTTGGGAACTAATGATCGGCTCTATCTCCAAGGATTTTGGATTTTATCATAATGATCAAATTATATCTGGTCTTGTTTCCACTTTCCCAGTCATTCTAGATACACTTTTAAAATATTGGATTTTCCGTTATTTAAATCGCGTATCCCCGTCACTTGTAGTGATTTATCATTCAATGAATGACTAAAGACGGATTCCCCGATATTAATCAAATCATAATGTTTGTTACTTTGTTTGTACATATATAAACAAAGCATTAAAAATCTTACTCACCTTTTATAGTTATATCCATCCCAGAGATTCTTCCTGTATTCCATTCCAGTAAAATTATTCCATTACAATAGCAGAATCGTGGATAGGGAACTACACTAGTAACCTACCTAATTTATTGTAGAAATTCTCGGGATCAACGATTGGACCATGCAAAAAAGAAATATATTTTCTCGGATAAAGGAGCAGATGGCTCGATCCATTTCTGTATCGATCATGCTATATGTAATAACTTGGCCATCTACTTCATATGCATATCCCATTTTTGCGCAGCAGGGTTATGAAAATCCACGAGAGGCGACTGGGCGTATTGTCTGTGCCAACTGCCATTTAGCTAATAAGCCCGTGGATATTGAGGTTCCACAAGCGATACTTCCTGATACTGTATTTGAAGCAGTTGTGAGAATCCCTTATGATATGCAACTGAAACAGGTTCTTGCTAATGGTAAAAAAGGGGGTTTGAACGTAGGGGCTGTTCTTATTTTACCTGAGGGATTCGAATTAGCCCCCCCCGATCGTATTTCTCCCGAAATGAAAGAAAAGATGGGCAATCTTTCTTTTCAGAGTTATCGCCCCACGAAAAAAAATATTCTTGTGATAGGTCCTGTTCCAGGTCAGAAATATAGCGAAATCACCTTTCCTATTCTTTCCCCAGACCCCGCTATTAACAAAGACGCTCACTTCTTAAAATATCCTATATATGTAGGCGGGAACAGAGGTAGGGGTCAGATTTATCCCGATGGGAGTAAGAGTAACAATACAGTCTATAATGCTACATCAGCAGGTATAGTAAGTAAAATAGTACGTAAAGAAAAAGGGGGATATGAAATAAGCATAGCAGATACGTCAGACGGGCACCAAGTGGTCGATATTATCCCTCCAGGACCGGAACTTCTTGTTTCAGAAGGTGAATCTATCAAGCTTGATCAACCACTAACAAGTAATCCCAACGTGGGTGGATTTGGTCAGGGAGACGGAGAAATAGTACTTCAGGATCCATCACGTGTCCAAGGCCTTTTGTTCTTCTTGGCATCTGTTATTTTGGCACAAATATTTTTGGTTC